CACAATGACCGCAAAACCTTCTGATATCATCTGAGAAAAAAAATGAGAATAAAAATAATTGTTGTGCCCAACGAATCGATTTTGGTTAGAATAATTAACCGAATTAATTAAATAATTCTGTTGATACATTCGAATAATTAAACGTTTTACAAGTACTGAACTAGATTTATTGTCATAACCAATAATTTCCACGGGTTCGTAAAAAATCGAATCGTTTAAACCATGATCATGAGCAAACGCATAAATATACTCCTGAAAAAGAAACGGATATAGGAAGTGTTGTTGCCGAGATCTATCTTTTTCTAAATATCCTTGTAATTCTTCCATTTACATTTCTACTTGAGCCAGAGGCAGGAGGTTTTTCTTGGTTTATCAAATGATACATACATAGTGCAATATGGTCAGAACAGGGTATTATGTATTATATTATGTATATAGTATAGTAAGAAAAAAATATATACCCCGGAGAGAAGAAAGAGGGAGTCCAATCAACAGATCTTTTTACCTTCCTTTTCTATCCAATTGGTTTATGTTCGTTATAATTACAACAGGAGAAAAAATCCTTTATTTTTACAACCCAATCGCTCTTTTGACTTTGGAATAAATTCTCTTTATCAACATACTGTTTCTTCGACACATCCGTCTACAATCCATAATAAAGAATAATTAGGATTCTGAGGTTCACTCACAGGAGAACCCACTCTTTCCCGCATTAGGCACTAATTCATTTTTAACGTCTAATTAGATCGGGTAATCATTCCAATTAAGAACATAAGCTCGTTACTTTTTATTTTACCAGAATTGGAGTCATAGAGCTCTATCCATTTATTCACTAGACCCAACTGTAAATGTGAATTTCTTTTGTCCCCTTCCAAAAATCAAAACAATCTTTTGGAACTGTAATGATTCGGTAAGGATAAACTCAAAGTTCTACTTTAACTTTGACTTTTATTTCAAATTAAATAAATTAATAAAATTGAAAATATAAAAAATATAATAAAATAATAAATTGATTTTATTAAGACATGCTGTTTTTTCCATTCATTACCCTTGAGGATCAGTCGTAATCTTATAGACTATACCAATAGTCTGGACGAATTCGTTGCTTCATCCAAATGTGTAAAAGATCATAGTCGCACTTAAAAGCCGAGTACTCTACCGTTGAGTTAGCAACCCGGATAAATAGGATATGTAGATACGATCGAAATATAAAAATCAATTGAATTGCACTGCACGACCCTATCAAAACATTGAACTAGCAACACATCGAAAAGAAGGATTTTCTGATCAATTAGAAACACAAAATACCAAAATTAGCAGATCGGATTAAAAATATTCCTAATCGAAATGTAAAAATTATGACAGACCACCCATTTTTTATCAAATTCTTTTTTGATTTTCCCTAAGAAAATACATCTTGTATGAGAGTAAATGCAGCAAGGCAAACCCATCATTTGAGTGAAGGAAACAAAAAAAACCAATATGGGGTGGGGATAAACAGCCCTATTTATCTACGATCGAATTATATTTGTTCGATACACCATTGTCAATATAAAAGCAATGTTGAGAAAGTAAATCAAGTAAATAAAATAAAGACTTGTGTTGGATTGGCACAACATAAATAAGAAATTGGAATGGGAAAAATTAAGGAAAAGGTAAATAAAAAATCCCCGGTTTATTCAATCAATAAAAGTATGATAAGCAAGCTTAACCCCTTGTTTGTTGTTAAATTCAATTCCCCCACCAAAATATGAATAAAGCAAGAAAAAGGAAAATGGTGTGTAAATAGAAATAATTACACAAGGATAGATACTAGTTACCCTTCCCTACTTTATTTTATTTATTTAATAATTTTGTTTTTTCCTTTAATTAACTCAAAGTTCTTTCTTTAAAGAATTCTGCCTTCTTTAAAATATCATAAACAGTTCCTGTAGGTTGAGCACCTTTTTCAAGGAAATATAGAATAGCAGGAACATTTAAATAAGTTTGATTCTTTATCGGATCGTAAAAACCTACTTTTCGAAGATCTCTTCCTTCTCTTCGGAATCGAACATCAATTGCAACGATTCGATAGATGGCTCATTGGGATAGATGTAAATAAACAATGCCCCCCCTAGAAACGTATAGGAGGTTTTTTCCTCATACGGCTCGAGAAAAATGATTACAATTTCTGTATATAATAGTGGATCCATAAAATCATGAATTTTACTATAATTTGAATTGAGTACTTTTTTCTTCTTCCTTACAGAAAAAGGAAGAAATCTCATTCATACTCATAACTCAAGTTGGGTAATTCTGACAAGAAAATCCTTAGACATTTATTGAGCCGTCTCTAAACTCTTTTGTTTGTCTCATTTCGAATCTATTTTTATTCCTCAGTCTGATCCAATTGTTGAGACAATTGAAAATAGTGTTTCCTTGTTTCGGAATCCTTTATCCTTGCTTTGCGAAATCATTGGGTTTAGACATTACCTTCGGGGATCCTTATTCCTTTCAAAATGGCAGCAACATACCTTTTTTTGTTATTTCTTTCTATATAAATAGAATACGAATGATTGATTCCCTTGTGATACACTTTTCATCGAAATAGTTTTACCAATTTCGAAAAATTTGACTTTTCAAACTTGTTCTGAATTTGAACCTTTCGATTTAGAATTTATATATAGTGAGGATATACTTACAGAGTTGGTCTAACTTATTGATTTTCACTAACCCTAGATTCTTTCCCTTGAAAAATGAATCAATCCTTTCTTCTCGAGCTTCATCATGTACTATTTACTTATAACCCAACACAAATTAGGTTCCGGGCAGAACAGAACAAACTATGTCGAGCCAAGAGCATCTTCATTACTATAGAAGATGGCGGATGTAAAAATCCACAGCCGACCATGTCCTTCAAGTCGCACGTTGCTTTCTACCACATCGTTTCAAACGAAGTTTTACCATAACATTCCTCTAATTGAAATTTCAAAGCGGTATGGAATTGATTCAATATAAAATCATGAATAGTCATTGGTTCAACCGGTATATAATATTTCTATCTACGGATAAATAAGTATTTATCCGGATAAGGGTCAGCAAGGATCAAATTTATTTAATTTAACCCCATATCCTATCATATGAATTGAATGAAAATAAAGATATTCAATTTTACCCACATTTGACACTTGATTCCGTTTGTGAGAAACCAAACGAATTCTCAGATATGATTCTTAGAACCATTCTGAAAATTAATAAGAAAAGATTTTTCCCTTTAACAAATTATTGTTTCATGTGGAATGCAGTGTGATCCCATCTTTCGTTTCATGAAAAACGATCTGGGACGGAAGGATTCGAACCTCCGAATAACGGGACCAAAACCCGCTGCCTTACCGCTTGGCCACGCCCCATTTTGATTTCTATTCAATATTAATCAACACTAATATTGGTATTGGTTATTCGTCAATCCCAACCCAAATACACAAAAACATATGGGATATTTTGTTGCTAGGATTCAAGACATGTAGATATAGAATCAAAAAAATTCATTGATCATTACATAGAATTCAATTAAGATATTGTATGAAAGTTGAATTCCTTATATTCTCATTTTAGAATGATAATGGGGGGAGGGATTTTTTATTTGGGAAAGTCCGAACCGAAGAAAAAGAAGGATTTCTTGATCTGCCTTTTTCATTTTTCCCTTATAAAAATAACCCAAAATTATCTAATCCACAAGAACGAAATGCTTGTTATGCTTAATATCTTTAGTTTAATCGGTATCTGTCTTAATTCTGTCCTTTATTCGAGTAGTTTTTTCTTCGCCAAATTGCCCGAAGCTTATGCCATTTTCAATCCAATCGTAGATGTTATGCCTGTCATACCTCTATTCTTTTTTCTCTTAGCCTTTGTTTGGCAAGCCGCTGTAAGTTTTCGATGAAATCTTTAATACTCTGCTAAATTGATGATGTATTCGATAAAAAAATTCTAAAAATTGATAAGATCAGATAAGTCTTACATTACGAACCCTCGATTCAAAAATGGAAATTCTTGTATATTGAATGAATAACCGCAGCAATGAATTTGGATCAGCCTTTTCCCCGTTCTGACCTTCCGGTGAGTATGGACTATTAGGTACTCCACAATACCTAATTATTGATATGACAAGAAATTTCGGGTAACGAATGAATCAAAATCTTATTACAAATAAATTCGTTTTATTTTTCATTTTTTGGGGTGTCAAAACAAAAAAAAATGGTATATGTGGTAAAAAATAGGCAATCTATTCCCCTTTTTCAAAAAAAAAAAATGATCTTGGAGATTGTGTAATGCTTACTCTCAAACTCTTTGTTTACACAGTAGTGATATTCTTTGTTTCCCTTTTTATCTTTGGATTCTTATCTAATGATCCAGGACGCAATCCTGGGCGTGAGGAATAAAAAATTTCTAGTTTTTTTGCTTTTTTCTAAATTAATTCTTAATAATCTTATTTGTTTCATACATTTAACTATGATAAAATCAAGGGATGAGAATCTTTTCGAATTCAAAAATACCAAGTGATCAGAGAAAGCGGAAAGAGAGGGATTCGAACCCTCGGTACAAATAATTCGTACAACGGATTAGCAATCCGCCGCTTTAGTCCACTCAGCCATCTCTCCTAATTCCAAATTGTAAATTTGTTATGTGATGTAACACGTGAAATAAAGATTGATAAAAATCCACCTTCTTCTCTTTATTTTATTTTTTCATTTGATTTTTATTTATTTAATCTTATTTAACTTTATTATTATTATTTAATTTAACTTTATTATTATTATTTATTTTATTATATTATTCTATTTTAAATTATATTATTCTATTTTAATAAAAAAAAATATTATTATATTATTAAAATAGAAATTCGAAATATTATAAAATATTCTAATAAATAATAGAAATTTTTTAAATAGCTATTAAAATTTAAACTTAAGCAAAGTATTTAATATTTAGATAAAATAATTTAAATAAAATAAAAGTAAAGG